TTTACGAAATTTAAAAATATTTAATATTCTTTGATTTCAAAAAGACATTCTCAATTATGTAAAAATTTGAATAAATAGGAAAAAGCCGGCTATCGGAATCGAACCGATGACCATCGCATTACAAATGCGATGCTCTAACCTCTGAGCTAAGCGGGCTCACATAACATCAATTTTATGTGCATAGTAATTCAATAAAATATTGGAATCTTAATCTTAGGTATTCACTATTATGTCTTATCTATTCAGACTCGATATGAATAGAAAACAATAGAATATACAATTTCAAATAAATATTGAATATTAATATTATAGAACATAACAATTAATATAGCGATATAGAATTTGTATTTTTTATCACTAATCACTAATAGAATTTACAATTCGAATATTATTAAATTCGATATTTTTTTAGTAAATTCTATATCTTGGTAGACTCGATAGTCAATATTTTGATTCTAGTTAGTTAGTTAGCTAGTTAGTTAGTTAGATAGTTAAATTATTTAAATTTGTCATTTTTGAATTTGAATTCAAATGACATTTGAAATTCTTTTATTACACTTCTATATTTTCTATATTATTTGATTCCATATCATTAGGAATGATTAGTTCGAACTGATGAGACATTCCTCCACGTTTATTCCAGTCATAAAATTCATAAAGTAGTAAAGGCGGAAATTAAGACAAAAAAAAGACCGTTCAAGTATTCAAAATTGCATGAGAAGGGCGACAAGTATATATATATATATAGGATATCTATTAATCTATATTGAATTACGAATCCAGAAATGATAAAATCCAATTTGATTGGACCAAATAGGGTCTCCTATATAAGATAGGAGAAGACAGGTAAGAAATAAAAGAGGAAAAATGCTTCTTCGAAATAAGAATAGGTATCTAATGAATTCAAAGGTTCCGGTATAAATGAAAGAAAAAGGGAACGCCATCATAATGCAATGAAATCCTAATCTTAACACAAAAGGAAGGGGATATGGCGAAATGGGTAGACGCTACGGACTTAATTGGATTGAGCCTTGGTAAGGAAACCTACTAAGTGATGACTTTCAAATTCAGAGAAACCCCGGAATTAAGAAAAAGGGCAATCCTGAGCCAAATCCTTTTTTCCACAAACAAAGGTTCAGAAAACGAAAACAAGGATAGGTGCAGAGACTCGACGGAAGCTGTTCTAACAAATGGAGTTGGCCGCGTTGGTAGTTGGTAGAGAACTCTTTCCATCGAAAATTCAGAAAGGATGAAAGATATACATACGTATTGAATACTATATCAAAATCAAATGATTAATGCCGACCCAAATGAGTCTATATTTTTTCTATAAAAAACGGAAGAATTGGTGTGATTCGATTCTTTCTTCAATGTGGAATCGAATATTCATTGATCAAAAGATTCACTCCATAGTCTGTAGATCCTCTTTTCAAGAACCGGATTAATCGGACGAGAATAAAGATAGAGTCCCGTTCTACATGTCAATGCTGGCAACAATGAAATTTTTAGTAAGAGGAAAATCCGTCGACTTAAAAAATCGTGAGGGTTCAAGTCCCTCTATCCCCAAAAAGCCTATTTGCCCCCCCAACTATTTATCCATTCTATCCCCCCTTTCCTTGCGTGAGTGTCCTTATACACTCGCCCTATTCTTTTTGAAATAGATCCGGGCGGAAATGTCTTATTATATCTTATATCTAAGATATACAGCTTTGAGCAAGAAATCCCCATTTGAATGATTTACAATCGATATCATTACTCATACTGAAACTTAAAAAGTCGTCTTTTTTAAGATCCAAGAAATTCCAGTACCCAGATAAAACTTTTTAATCTTCTTTCGCCCTTTTAATTGACATAGACCCCCGCCCTCTAATAAAATGAGGATGCTACATTCGGACTTAGCCGGGATAGCTCAGCTGGTAGAGCAGAGGACTGAAAATCCTCGTGTCACCAGTTCAAATCTGGTTCCTGGTACATGATTAATTTGGATGAGTCTCTCTTGAATAAATTAATTGATATGAATCGACATCCCTATTCAGTTTTCATTTGGATCATAACACATACTTTTTTCATTTCGCCGAGATATATCCCATCTATTTTTTTTTTCTAGATGGGTAGAATTCTTTTAGATACTTTATCTAAAAGAATTCGATTCTATTTCATCTTTTTTATCTTTATGTCCATGCCGTAGAATGTTAATACTTCATATATATTCAAAAGACGCGTTCAAAAGGTTAAATTAGTTGGTTGAGATACTAAAAAGTAGAATCTAGAGAAATTGAAATAGACAAGATTAAGTTCAGATACAAATAAATAGAATCCGGTTCGATTTCTTCATTCCTACCTACAGAACTTTCTAGAACCATCTAAGTAATATGCGTGGTACAAAGTCAAACTTCATGATACAGAACTCCTTTGGTTCATCCTATTGGTTTGGCTCATCTGAAATAAATATCTTCCAACCCAAATAAATGGAAGGCGATAATTCCAAGGAATCCCTTAT